CCAAAGGTGTATTTAGAGTATATCGAATCAGTATAGCTATCCTTCCTCTGGCACAGCAACGCAGTCTCAATTAGTACCGAAATGCTACATTTCCCTTTTTGTTCTTTGGATATGCATAAACTTTATGTTATGGAATAAATTAATACAATATAAAATTCCTCAAATTATTTATAATATTTCAAGATTTCCATTATGGGTTTCGTAATAGATAGAGATAGAAAGTCAAGATCTTGAGAAAGTGTGAATCCATGGGTTTTAACTAATTCATGTAAAGATATTATCATATTTACACAATTCAATTATATGCAAAATTTATAAACTCTTTTTATGGTTAAAGATTTTTTTGTTAGAATACTTTCATTTACTTAGCTTAGTTGGTCATACAATACATAATACAATAAATAATAAATAGATTATTATATGATAGTGTGTTTGATGAAAAAACCGAAAATAGTTAGAACAATCAATTACAGAATATTGGCGATGCAACAACCGTTGTTGCCAAAGCAAGGTTATTTCTTGACTGAATTACAAAGATAGAACTCTATGATATGGAAAGACAGAGTGTAGAAGCTAAAAAGATACTGGAAGTTGCTCATCTTCAAATCGAGTTGGACCCGAAATGAAATAAATAAAAAGGGGGTATCGGGCCTGGGCCGTCCGATCGAAAAGAAAGTGGATTAACTCCTATTGAAAATAAATGATTCAAATTGAAATTATTTTAAAATCAAATTATTCTTTTTAGACTGAATTTTTTTTTTTAGTTATATGATAGAGTTTTTATTACTTTCACTCAACTCACGAATTGCACAATGAATCTGTTGATTTGGAATCACATGACCGGTTGATGTCACATCAGAGCAATCGATTTTTTCTACTATGTAATTCTTTCTTTTTTAGTGCTATCTATAATGACTGATCAATTAAGATGGAACTAAGTTAATATTGTCTACTGTCAATAGTTTTTCTTACTGTCGTATCTGGGAAAATTGAAACTTAGGTAAGTGTTTTATCAACATATGTAGTAAAAGAACATATCTAATTTAGCCCTTTCATGTCTACTATAACTAGTTATTTTGGTTTTCTATTAGCTGCTTCAACTATAACCCCAGCTCTATTGATTGGTTTGAACAAGATACGACTTATTTGAAATAAATTGAATGAACAATTTATAAAAATAAGTATTTCTCTTAAATGCCAGGTCTTCCATAGTCCCGCGGGCGCGGGAATTGCCAATTCTCGGTTATTGAGATTCGCGAACAATTCAGATTAATATTTAGGGATAGATCTTACCTCTCTTTTTATTCTCTCAAACAAAAAATAGAAATGATTGAAGTTTTTTTATTTGGAATCGTTTTAGGTCTAATTCCTATTACTTTGGCAGGATTATTCGTAACTGCATATTTACAATACAGACGTGGTGATCAATTAGACCTTTGATTGAATAATATATTTTTTGATTGACCTCCTACTCCTTGAAAGGAGGTCAAATTAAAGTTTATTAAATTATTTTATTGTATGTGATTCGACATAACATCACGCTCTATAGGATTTGAACCTACGACATCGGGTTTTGGAGACCCGCGTTCTACCGAACTGAACTAAGAGCGCTTTCTTATGACAGGGGGTACGACTGTAAAAAAAAGAATTTCTATGTACCCAAAAATATCTTGCAAACACCTAGTATAGTATGCAAAAATTAAAGATTATATAGCCAATTTTATAATTTAATCAATCTCGAGTAATCTCCCGTTACTGCCCATTAGTAGAAGTAATAGGTAGGGATGACAGGATTTGAACCCGTGACATTTTGTACCCAAAACAAACGCGCTACCAAGCTGCGCTACATCCCTTTTAAAAATTGTTTTACAATGTCATTGTACAAAATCCTTGTCTTGTTTTCCACATTTTTATTTTCTTCTTGATTTTATACTTTATTTTTTATATTAAAATATTGTATTTATATTATATACATCTGAAACCTAACGCATAAAAAAATTAATATTTATCGATAACACTAACACTCAGGCTTTTTTTTTAGGACAAGAACATTGACTCGTTCATTGTACATATCCATTTTAGTTAAGAATTCTGCATAAAAATAAATACAAATGATCTTGAACTACGACATCTGCTCATATATATAATATATGTCTATGTTTTACAATAAACAATAAAAAGGAGGATTTTCAATGCGAGATATAAAAACATATCTCTCCACGGCACCTGTGCTAAGTACTCTATGGTTTGGGTCTTTAGCGGGTCTATTGATAGAGATTAATCGTTTATTCCCAGACGCCTTGTCATTTCCTTTTTTTTAATTCTAGTTATTGATATGCAAAAAAATAAAAAAATTAGGGATTTAATTCTATGTGACGTGATTAAAAAAAAAAAAAAAATGTATTAAACCCAAACAAAAAGTTGATCTAATAAAATTAGATTTGGAAAAACATAAATAGAAATGCGGGTCCAGTCTAGGAGAGGCTCCACGAAATCATAACACAGTAAAGAAGATACATAAATGAAATATTGGTATTAGTATAGGAATAATTGATAGTTAGAAAAAAATTGTATTACTTAAAATTATATATAATATTATAATATATAATTGATATTTAATATAATATTATAATATATAATTGATATTTAAATAAAATTTAATAAAAAAAATATATATCTTCAATCTATTTAATTTTAATTATTACTCTTAATTAATTCAATTAATTAATATTAATTAATATTAATTACAATGAAATCTTTAGAAAATTAATTTCAAATTAGTAACTTCTATTAATTTTTTGTTCTTTTTATTTTCAGATCGAAAAAAGAAAAGTTAAGTCAATCCAAAGGGGGTTCATGGCCAAGGGTAAAGATGTAAGGGTCATAGTTATTTTGGAATGTACTTGTTGTTGTGCCCGAAATGGTGTCAATAAAGAATCGCCGGGTATTTCTAGATATATTACTCAAAAGAATCGACACAATACACCCAGTCGATTAGAATTGAGAAAATTTTGTCGTTATTGTCACAGGCATACGATTCATGGGGAAATAAAGAAATAGATCGAACGGAACATATGTGCAATCTTTCCATTCCAACTCAAAGAGCAGAAAGAGGAAGAACATATAACATAATCATAATATAATACAAATTATATTTAAATTATACAAATAAAACCCTACTTCGGCCGGATCTGAAATTAATAAAGAAATAGAATTTTAGAAATAAGGAATAAACCATGGATAAATCTAAGCAACCTTTTCGTAAATCCAAGCTCTCTTTTCGTCGGCGTTTGCCCCCAATTGTCTCGGGGGATCGAATTGATTATAGAAACATGAGTTTAATTAGTCGATTTATTAGTGAACAAGGAAAAATATTATCTAGACGGGTAAATAAATTGACCTTGAAACAACAACGATTAATTACTATTGCTATAAAACAAGCTCGTATTTTATCTTCGTTACCTTTTCTTAATAATGAGAAACAATTTGAGAGAACCGAGTCGATCCCTAGAACTGCGGGTCCTAGAGCCAGAAATAAATAGGCATATTCCTCAATTGACTCAAAACTCCACAAGCTCAAATGGATTGGATGTTTTGCTCGAAAAGGCCCAGAATCCAGGTTTAATTCTTGTCTTATAAGAAACAAAAAAAAAAGGGGGGATAAGCAATTTTTTTATTGAAGCATGTTCGTTCATTCCTACTACTTTTCTTATCTTAATTTTATCTCAATTTAGTTTATTCTATCTTCCCGGAGTTCATTCTCCGGGGAATTCTTGTCCAATCATTCTTGTATATTACTTTAGAATTTCCTTTATTTTATGATTTTATTGGAAATCATGTAAAGACAATTCTTATTTGATATAGCTATTTGCGCAAGTATTTTACGATTAAGAAGCAATTGCCCCTTGTACAGATTGTGTATTAATCGACTATAACTATGGAATACTTTATTCTCGCGAGTTACTGCATTTATCCGAGTGATCCACAAACGACGAAAATTTCTCTTTTGCCTGCCCCTATCTCGCTGAGAGGAAACCAAAGCTCTCATTTTATGTTGAGTAATTGTTCGCGTAAGTCTTGAATGAGCCCCTCTAAAGGTTGACGCAAATACACGAATTTTTGTTCGACGTCTCCGAGCTGTATACCCTCGTTTAACTCTGGTCATTGAATCAAATTAAACTTTAATGAATAACTAATTGAATTCTCTTCTTTCAGTCATTATTTGTCCCCCCGGTCGGTTAATAACAAAACGGATTATTCCGATATATAAAATATAAATTCCAATGGCTTTTGCTACTATGACCTTCCCAACCACTATTTTTTATTTTTATTCTTTCCAGGCCAGACATTTGGTTCACCTGGAACTAAGAAATTCTACCAAATACTATACAAAAAAATAGTGGGTTCCTTCGTTTCTATGGTTACTTCTTAAACGGTGAGGCCCTCTCTATGCGCCGGAGCCTCATCTCTCATTTAATCAAATGGTATTGTTAACTTGTATAGTTAACATTCTTTGGCTCTACCCATTAATTATACAGTAATAGGCCTTTTCACAATAAGAGCTATCCATACAGTGACGGCATTTCATTATGAAAGTTGGCTAGGTAGCTGACCCTGTTAGTCCGTTCTTTCAAGAATATGGGCATAACCTTTTTGTTTTGCTTCTTATCCTTATAATACCATTTCCTCCGCTTAATGGATAACCCTTTGCTACCAATGGAGAATTGCTTCTCATCTCAAATTGAGGTGGTTGGATTTGCACCAATGAAAACCATAAATTCCATACACAATATACAAGAAACAATAAGGGTATATAATATATCCCCATTTTAGATAGTAAATGGCGTTCTTTTACTCTATCTATTCATTGGTATTAATCATTGATACTGGAAAAATTGTCTCATTTGCTCGAGCTCATGATCTGAACGAGTCGCACATACACCCTAGTACATGTTCCTCGACGCTGAGGACATCCTCGAAGAGCGGGGGATTTCGTGACATTTTTTATTGGCTGTCTTGTGTTTCTAATAAGTTGTTTAATAGTTGGCATGTCGGATATATAAAATTATATTTATAGAATGGGTTGGTTTAGATCGATCTTAACCTGATTTATGATTGATGATTATTAATTATTTCGATTCAATATAAGATATCAAATCGTGTAAAATTCGAATTATGGTTGAAAATAAAACGGAATCATGGATTTATACGAAATCCGAAGTATTTTCATTTTCAACCGCTACAAGATCAACAATGCCATGGGCTTGGGCTTCTGTTGCCGACATAAAAACATCTCTTTCCATGTCTTCGGATATAACCCATAAAGGGTTGCCTGTTCTTTGTACATAAACTTTTGTGAGGTTTTCGCGAAGTTTCAGCAGTTCTTCCGCTTCCAGGATAAATTCTCCTGCCTGTGCCTCATAAAAAGAACTAGCAGGTTGGTGAATCATAACCCTGATGATATTGAGATAACATCATGAATGGTTCTTCTATCTCGCATGATGGGATTTAAATTAAAGGGATAAAAAAAGAAGAAAAAATAGAGAATTGAACAACCGTACAGGCACCTTTTGTGCATTGCATACGGCTCTGCAATGGAATTTACTAACTCCCTCCTCCAGAGAAGAGGGGAAGAAATAGAATCTATCCGATCCAGCCAGATCGTTGAATAATCCATTTGCCATCCTTCTTTTCATAAGAGTAAAAAAATACTACGATGGTTCTGTTGCTTTATATTAGATATTTATATATTTATCTAGTTTGTGATTTGGCAATCCCAAAGTGTCTTTCTGATATGATCAAATAAGGAAAAAATGATTTGTGACGCTAAAATGTCCTCCCGACACATAAGATAAAATCGCAAATAAAGGTTATTTCATACTACTATCTCGATACAAAATCTCATGTTATAAAAAACAATAATGGTTTGTTCATATCGAACTCAAAGTGCCATGCTATTATTACTTAATTTTTCCTAATTCGATTATTTATATTCGATATGGCGAAGGCATAGTCTTTTTTTTTAACTCATTGGCGCCAAGCGTGAGGGAATGCTAGACGTTTGGTAATTTCTCCTCCAACCAGAATGAAAGATCCCATTGAAGCAGCTAATCCCATGCATATTGTATGTACATCGGGTGGCACAAATTGCATAGTATCATAAATGGCTATTCCTGGTATTACCCATCCGCCGGGAGAGTTTATAAACAAATAAAAATCCCTAGTATTATCTTCTATACTGAGATATACCATGAGACCCACAAGTTGATTGGAGATCTCGCTATCAACTTCTTGGCCTAAAAAAAGTAATCTTTCTCGATGAAGTCGGTTGATTAGGACAAAATTGTATCCCTTAGGAACCGTACGTGCACCTTTGGATGCATACGGTTCAAAAAATTGCGAAAAAAAATCAATCAATGTATCAATTCTAGTCTTTAATTTATTTTTTGTAACAGGTTTTTCTTTTTTTAAAGAAGGGCTTTTCTTCGATTTTTCAAAAACATGAGTTTTGGTTCCCTTTCTCTTCCTTATCAAAAAAAATTATTGAACTTATTAAACTAACCTCTCATTGATGTATTATTTCATCGAAATTCAAATCACGATGTCATTTTCTTGTTCTTGAATGGGCCCTTTCAATTCTTTTAGGTTCGTGTTCTACTCCGGGTAAAGATTTGTCCAAATTCTATTTGCACATATAGGGCAAATTATCTCAGTACCGCTTCTTTTTTTTTTTTTTTATGTTTCATTTCATGCTTTCTCTCAAATTATTCCATGTATTCATCTTATTATTCCATGCCATTGAATGGCAATTTGAGATCACTCCTAATAATATATAGAAAGCATAAATTAAATATAAATAAAAAATGTTTATGATACAAATAGTAATCATATAGATTACCAATTTGATATTTTCTGAACGGAGCCTGGATACTTTATTTTATCGTTACAAGTTAACCATAAATTCTTAATAATATTGATCCCCAATATAAATTGATCTAATTGCACTTCACGCTCCGAATAATTGATGGTTCAATCAATATTTCTTGGGCGAAACGGAGGATATCCCGATCGGTGGAGACAACGGGTAAACCCCATATGACCTAATATATCTGACAAGCCGCACTATACGTCAACCCAAACTGCGTCTTCCTCTCCAGGATTCCGAAAAGGTACTTTTGGAACACCAACGGGCATTAAATTAAAGAAAAAAGTTAAGTACTATACTTCACTTTAATATGGAAACGTACCAATGAATTTATTGTCTTCATTTTTTTTCTGTTTATTCTATTTTAAACATAAATTTGGATACATGGATTGGGTGAAGATTTTCGGAAGAAGACAGAATGAATAAAGAATTTTCACGAGCGGGTCGATCATTATGAATGATAAACAAGTATCTACGCATTCATTCTACAAAAAAAGAGGGCCCAACCCCCATTGCGTATTGGTACTTATCGAGTATAGAATAGATCTGCTTCTCTTTGTTCTTACGAACAAAATTGTTCCGTTATTTTCAATGGAACGAAATAAATCTTAACCCTTTCTTATACAAAATCTACTGAAAAGGTTAGGTACATAACATAGTATAGTCTTTTCCAATGCGATAAAGTTACATAGTGTCCATTTTTCTTTGATATTTGATAAAAAAGGGGTATTTCCATGGGTTTACCTTGGTATCGTGTTCATACTGTCGTATTGAATGATCCCGGTCGGTTGCTTTCTGTCCATATAATGCATACAGCTCTAGTTTCTGGTTGGGCCGGCTCGATGGCTCTATACGAATTAGCAGTTTTTGATCCTTCTGACCCGGTTCTTGATCCAATGTGGAGACAGGGTATGTTCGTTATACCCTTTATGACTCGTTTAGGAATAACCAATTCATGGGGTGGGTGGAGTATTTCAGGAGGAACCATACCGAATCCGGGTATTTGGAGTTACGAAGGTGTGGCAGGGGCACATATTGTGTTTTCTGGTTTGTGCTTCTTGGCAGCTATCTGGCATTGGGTGTATTGGGATCTAGAAATATTCTCTGATGAACGTACCGGAAAACCCTCTTTGGATTTGCCCAAGATCTTTGGAATTCATTTATTTCTCTCAGGGTTGGCTTGCTTTGGCTTTGGCGCATTTCATGTAACAGGCTTGTATGGTCCTGGAATATGGGTGTCCGATCCTTATGGGCTAACTGGAAAAGTACAATCTGTAAATCCAGCATGGGGCGCAGAAGGTTTTGATCCTTTTGTTTCGGGAGGAATAGCCTCTCATCATATTGCAGCGGGTACATTGGGCATATTAGCGGGTTTATTTCATCTTAGTGTCCGTCCGCCTCAACGTCTATACAAAGGATTACGTATGGGCAATATTGAAACTGTACTTTCCAGCAGTATCGCTGCTGTTTTTTTCGCAGCTTTCGTAGTTGCTGGAACTATGTGGTATGGTTCAGCAACTACCCCAATCGAATTATTTGGCCCCACTCGTTATCAGTGGGATCAGGGATACTTCCAGCAAGAAATATATCGAAGAGTTGGCACAGGACTAGCTGAAAATCTGAGTTTTTCGGAAGCTTGGTCTAAAATCCCCGAAAAATTAGCTTTTTATGATTACATTGGTAATAATCCGGCAAAAGGGGGATTATTCAGAGCCGGCTCAATGGACAGCGGGGATGGAATAGCTGTTGGATGGTTAGGACACCCCATCTTTAGAGATAAAGAAGGCCGCGAGCTTTTTGTACGTCGTATGCCCACTTTTTTTGAAACATTCCCCGTAGTTTTGGTAGACGGAGACGGAATTGTGAGAGCCGATGTTCCTTTTAGAAGGGCAGAATCCAAGTATAGTGTCGAACAAGTAGGTGTAACTGTCGAGTTCTATGGTGGCGAACTCAATGGAGTCAGTTATAGTGATCCTGCTACTGTGAAAAAATATGCTAGACGCGCCCAATTAGGTGAAATTTTTGAATTAGACCGAGCTACTTTGAAATCCGATGGTGTTTTTCGGAGCAGTCCAAGGGGTTGGTTCACTTTTGGGCATGCTACATTTGCTTTGCTCTTCTTTTTCGGACACATTTGGCATGGCGCTAGAACCTTGTTTAGAGATGTTTTTGCTGGTATTGATCCAGATTTGGATTCTCAAGTAGAATTTGGAACATTCCAAAAGCTTGGAGATCCAACTACAAGAAGACAAGTAGTCTGATAGAATATTACTCTGGTATCTTTCGTCTCCACTTTTTTTATTTGATGACATTTTGATGACATAAGGTACCAGAAAAATCGTGACTTGATTGAATCGCCATCTTTAATTCTTTCCCTAGTAAATGATCCAAAATGAATAGTTGTGGAAGCTATAATTGTAAACCACGATCAAATCTATGGAAGCATTGGTTTATACATTTCTCTTAGTCTCGACTTTAGGGATAATTTTTTTCGCTATCTTTTTTCGAGAACCACCTAAGGTTCCGACTAAAAAATGATTTTTGATCATCTTAATTTGAAGTAACGAGCCTACCATTGGTAGGCTCATTACTTCAATTAGTCCCCGTGTTCTTCGAATGGATCTCTTAATTGTTGAGAGGGTTGCCCAAAAGCGGTATATAAGGCGTACCCAGTAAAGCTTACAAGTAAACCAGATATGAAGATGGCGACTAGGGTTGCTGTTTCCATTTCTAGATAATTTAAGGATCACAATGGATCTACGATAAGATCGTTTATTTACAACTACAACCAAATGGTATACAAAGTCAACAGATCTTAACCAATCATTAAATAAGATTTATGGCTACACAAACCGTTGAGGATAGTTCTAAATCTAGGCCAAGACAAACTACTATAGGAAGTTTATTGAAACCATTGAATTCGGAATATGGTAAAGTAGCTCCGGGCTGGGGGACTACACCACTTATGGGGGTCGCAATGGCTCTGTTTGCAATATTTCTATCTATCATTTTGGAAATTTATAATTCATCCGTTTTATTGGATGGAATTTCAATGAATTAGGTTCCTAAGGACTATAAAGTCCTAGTTCTAGTTTTTTAATAAAAAAATAAAAACGCACTTAAGACTCAGATTTCTCATTCTGGTAGTTCGACCGTGGAATTTTTTTGTTTCGGTATTTCCGGAATATGAGTGTGTGACTTGTTATAATTGATCCTATTGATAATACAGAGAATAGTCTGTCATCTCTATCAAGATGATTCTACCTCGTCGGATATTTATTCTAGTATCTGGAGCACGGAATATGAATATTGTAGAATAGATCAAGAAAAGAAATATTTGAACTATGATTCATACTTACTATTCAGTCAGACCTCGCGACCGGACTCAAAAAAAAAAAATGCAAATAGGTATTTTATAAATTAAACGTTTTTTCTTCCTTCAGACTAAATTAGGTCAACGGACACCCATTTCTTTATATTTTTTGAATTATTAATAACATCCATTCATTGAAATTGGATAAGTGATGATCAAATGGTTCTTAACTCACAGAACCTTTGCGTTTAGCGTGGGCTTTATTAAATCATCGTGGTTCTAGTATGAATCTGAGGTGTCAATTGATTGACAGGGTCTCAACAAGGGAATTCCTATCAATAACTAGTAAAACAAGAGTCAATCTGTATTATTACACAAAAAAGAACAAATAAAAAATAATAGGAAAGAGAAGATTCAAGAGGCCTTTATTTTAACAATTAACATAAAGAAAAAGACGAACGAGGGAGCCAACTTGATATTTTTGTTTTGGCATTATCATCACAAAGAAGAGATTCCGGATTTTTGTTATTTGGTATTTTTGGGGCAAATTGAATCAAGTGGCTAATTTGAATTTGAACTTTCTATTACATATCCGTTAAAATCCGTATTTGATTTGTGTTGTTTCTGCTTGAGCCGTACGAGGTTAAATTCTCATATACGGTTCTCAAGGGGGGTCTATTTTTTGGTTACCTATCCTAATAAAGTATATGATTGGTTCGAAGAACGTCTCGAGATTCAGGCGATTGCAGATGATATAACTAGTAAATATGTTCCTCCTCATGTCAACATATTTTATTGTCTAGGGGGGATCACACTTACTTGTTTTTTAGTACAAGTAGCCACAGGTTTTGCTATGACTTTTTACTATCGTCCAACCGTTACAGAGGCTTTTTCCTCTGTTCAATACATAATGACTGAGGCTAACTTTGGTTGGTTAATCCGATCAGTTCATCGATGGTCAGCAAGTATGATGGTTCTAATGATGATCTTGCACGTATTTCGTGTGTATCTCACAGGGGGATTTAAAAAACCTCGCGAATTAACTTGGGTTACAGGTGTGATTCTGGCCGTATTGACTGCGTCTTTTGGTGTAACTGGTTATTCTTTACCTCGGGACCAAATTGGTTATTGGGCAGTAAAAATTGTGACAGGCGTACCTGAAGCGATTCCCGTAATAGGATTACCTTTGGTAGAGCTATTACGCGGAAGTGCTAGTGTGGGCCAATCCACTTTGACCCGTTTTTATAGTTTACACACTTTTGTATTGCCTCTTCTTACTGCCGTATTTATGTTAATGCACTTCCCAATGATACGTAAGCAAGGTATTTCAGGTCCTTTATAGAGAAAATATATCATATATATATTTGTAATTGATTATATATCATTTCGGGGAGGAAGAAAAAATAGTCTTGTATTTCATTGCTACAAATATGGATTATTGAAAAATAAGACATGTTATTTGGTTGGATACCTCTCTTCAACTCTGAAGTATTGTATTTCTTATTTGATACCAATAGTTGAAGTGGATTCTCTGAAGAGAAGATGGATTATGGGAGTGTGTGACTTGAACTATTGATTGGGCCATGCAGATATATGATTTGATCTGCCACGTTGGAATTTACAACCAAATAAAATGTGTCTCCGCATCCAACCACCACGTAAGTCCCCCTACATAGTAGGGATATGCCGGTTCACTTGAGGAGAATTTTTTCTATGATCATACCCGATCATGTATGAGTAGGCTCCGCAAGATCCCATAGAATAAACAATGTGGCACGACCTAATGTTGTATCTATTCCACTTACTTATTTTAATTTTATTTATAGTATAGAAATGCATTCATTTCCTATGCATTGATCCAGATCTATGATACTATCGGAGTGAAATAAGGGATCTAAGGAAGAACAGAGGCTAGACTTTATTAGTAACAAGTAAATACTTTGTTTGTATGTAATAAAATCAAAATGTTGCGGGGATAAATAACAATCAAAAGACATGAGACAATCCAAAAAGCACTTGATCATGATCAAATTTGTAAGCCTACTTGGATATTGAGCATTTATCTGTAAGAACTTAATTCTTTTCAATGAATAATTGCAACTTCGGAAAATTGAATCGGGCATTTCTTATCTTACATCGAGTTATTATATATTAATATATAGCACGGATATGTATGAAATATAGATTTGATACGGATCTATTTCTATTATTCCTTTGATTCTTGCTCGAGCCGGATGATTAAAAATTATCATGTCCGGTTCCTTCGGGGGATGGATCCATAAGAATTAAGAATTCACCTATCCCAATAACAAAAAAACCTGATTTGAATGATCCTGTATTAAGAGCTAAATTGGCTAAAGGGATGGGGCATAATTATTATGGAGAACCCGCATGGCCCAATGATCTTTTATATATTTTTCCGGTAGTAATTCTAGGTACTATTGCGTGTAACGTGGGCTTAGCGGTTCTAGAACCGTCAATGATTGGTGAACCGGCGGATCCATTTGCGACTCCTTTGGAAATATTACCTGAATGGTACTTCTTTCCCGTATTTCAAATACTCCGTACAGTACCCAATAAGTTATTGGGTGTTCTTTTAATGGTTTCAGTACCAACAGGATTATTGACAGTACCCTTTTTGGAGAATGTTAATAAATTCCAAAATCCATTTCGTCGTCCAGTAGCTACAACAGTCTTTTTTATCGGTACCGTAGTAGCTCTTTGGTTAGGTATTGGAGCAACATTACCTATTGATAAATCCCTCACTTTAGGTCTTTTTCAAATTCAAATCAATTAAACTTTGAAATACAGTACATAAGTATTAAGTATCTAAGGAAGATTTACTTTGAAGCAAGACTTTAGATACATTAATTTGATTATATTCCATTTTGAGCTGAGTACGGATCGTGCTGAAGATTAAAAACTAAATTCATTCTATAATAATAATATATCATTTATATATATATTATTATAGAATGGATTTAAAATGAAAATTTTTTATTAGGTAAATCGATTATGAAATGCTTCTGGTAGGGTGTCCAATATCTGTTTTACATCTTCTATGCGAAAATATTCAATTCTCATAAGGTCTTCTTGACTATTACTATTACTCAAAAGGTCCAATAATGTATGTATATTGGATCTTTTGAGACAATTGTAGGTCCTGGAAGGCAATTCTAACTGGTCAATAAAAATAAATTTCAATGGAATTATTTTTTTGTTTTTCTTTAAATTACTTAATCTATCTTGAAAGGTAAAAGGGGATAGAGTAAACCTGTTTTTATTTTCCGTGAAATTAATGCCCTCTTCCTCCGCATGTAGAAAAGGAATAAATAAATCAATCAAATTACGAGAAGCTTCATAAAGTGCTTCCTTAGGAGTTAAACTCCCGTTTGTCCATATTTCTAGAAAAAGTATCTCTTGTTTTTCATTTCCATCCCCATAAGAATGAATACTATGATTTGCATTTCGAATAGGCATGAATATGGCATCTATAGGGTAACTTCCATCTTGAGAGTTATTTGTGGGTTTCATACGATATCCGCGATCCCTATTGATTTGTAATTCAATACACAAATCAATTGGTTCCGTCAGGTTAGCTATATGCTGTGTCGTGTCCACTATTTCCACAGAAGGTGGTGAGATGATATCTTGAGCGGTTACGTGTCTAGGACCTCTGACGCAAATAGATGCGTCTCTAACTCCATATAGAGTACTTCTCAATACAATTTCTTTCAAATTTATTAATATTTCGTGGACTGATTCTTTAATACCTACTATTGTAGAATATTCATGTGGTACCTTCTCAGATTTTGCGCGTGTGATACATGTTCCTTCTATTTCTCCAAGTAAAGCCCTTCGCATGGCAATACCTATGGTATCGGCTTGACCTTTCATAAGTGGGGACAGAATGAAACGACCATAATAAAGACGCTTACTATCTATTTTTGATTCAACACACTTCCACTGTAATGTTCGAGTGGACCCTCCTACTCCCTCTCGAACCATACTAAATATTGTTATTTAATCAGATCATTGAATCATTTATTTCTCTTGAAATCCATTTAATTCTTATTTCTACACACGTCTTTTTTTAGGGGGTCGACATCCATTATGTGGCATAGGTGTTACATCGCGCACGAAACTTAATAGTAGACCACTTCTACGGATGGCTCGTAATGCTGCATCTCTTCCGAGACCGGGGCCTTTTATCATAACTTCTGCTCGTTGCATGCCCTGATCAACCACCGTACGAATAGCATTTATGGCTGCCGCTTGAGCAGCATAGGGTGTCCCTCGTTTTGTGCCTTTGAATCCAGAAGTACCCGCGGAGGCCCAAGAAACTACTCGTCCTCGTACATCTGTAACAGTTACAATGGTATTGTTGAAACTTGCTTGAACATGAATAACACCTTTTGGTATTCTACGTCCATTCTTGCGTGAACTAATACGCCCATTCTTACGCGAACCAATTCTTGGTATAGGTTTTGTCATATTTTATCATCTCATAAATATGAGTCAGAAATATACGGAAAGATACGGAGATATCCATTTCATGTTAAAACAGATTCTTTTACACGGGTCCTTCTTTTTCTTTTAGAAAATTCTTTATTTAGTTTAGAAAGATTACCCTTGTCTCTGTTTATGTCTCGGATTGGAACAAATCACTATAATCCGTCCACGCCTACGGATAAGTCGACATTTTTCACAAATTTTACGAACGGAAGCCCTTATTTTCATATTTCTCATTCCTTACCTTAATTCTGAATCTACATCCTTGAAAAAAATAAGTTTCTTCATTTTTTTAACTTCAAATTGTATCCCTATGAAAGGAATGTTTAAAAAATCACCTAATAGTTCGAATTTGTGAATTCTATAAAATTCTACGTCCCTTGGTTGAATCATAACCACTTATTTCAATTTTGACTCTATCTCATGGTAGTATCTATATAAAACTGTGCCGTATCCTCCCTGAAACATAACCTAGAATTAGATCTTCATTATCTAAAAGGATCCGGAACATACCGTTGGGAAGCGATTCAATAATTAAACCTTCATGAATTAATTTTAGTCTTTTATTCGAGGTAAGCCTCTTGAAGTATCAACTAATGGAGAAAGGATTATATAATTTATTTTTACTCTCTTTTTCCAACAAGGGAAGTTAGAGATAAAATTAAGATAACAGGAGGAAGGGGTATAAGATCACCATATATAACACAAAATTTCTCCCCCGATTTTTTCTAGTCGAGCTTCTCGATCTGTCATTATACCTCGAGAAGTCGAAAGAATTACAATTCCCATTCCACCTAAAATCTTAGGAATTTGTTGATAGTTGGAATAGATTCGTAGACCGGGTCGGCTGATACGTTTTAAAATAGTTCTATATATTCCCTTTCGATTCCGTCTATGTCGTAGGGTTAAAACCAAGAAACATTTGTTACTTTCCTGATGTTTACGAACGTTTTCGATAAAACCCTCTCGTAGAAGTATTTTTACAATGTTTTCGGTAATATTAGTAGATGCTATTCGAACCGTTCTTTTTTTATCCATGTCAGCATTTCTTATAGAAGTTATTATATCGGCAATAGTATCCTTACCCATGGCGAACTATAATTATTGGTACCCCCTAATTTTTATATAATAAACATGTTTATTTATTATTTTAATAAAAAATAATTAAATTTATTTATATTAATTAAATTAATTAAAAGTATATGCGTGATACACAATCTACTAATTGACTTGACCCATTCCAGATACCTCGCTATATCATAGTATATTTAATATACTACTAGTATTTATAATACCTCGGGAGCTAATGAAACTATTTTAGTAAAATTCAACTGTCTCAATTCCCGAGCGATCGCACCAAAAACTCGAGTTCCTTTTGGATTTCCTTCTTGATCAATAACAACTGCGGCATTGTCATCATATCGTATTATCATGCCGTTGTCACGTTTGAGTTCTTTACATGTACGCACAATTACAGCCCTAATAACTTCTGATCTTTCTAGAGGCATATTTGGTACTGCTTCTTTGATTACGGCAACAACAACGTCACCAATATGAGCATATCGTTGGTTACCAGCTCCTAGGACTCGAATACACATCAATTTTCGAGCTCCACTATTATCCGCTACATTCAAAAGGGTCTGAGGTTGAATCATATCATTTTTATTTTAATCTGTTATTTTGCTGCAAAGGATAAAAAAGAAATAAAAAGAAATATTGTCTGTCTATAAAAAAATAAACTTCTATTTTTCATCATCACCTTATCTTTTAATTTCTGCATCCCTATCCCTCAATAACGAATTGAGTTCGTATAGGCATCTTGCGCGCAGCTATTTTAATAGCTGCTCTGGCTACAGTTTCTGATACTCCGCCCATTTCATAAAGTATTCGACCCGGTTTAACAACGGATACCCAATATTCGGGGGCCCCCTTCCCCGAACCCATACGTGTTTCTGCGGGTCTTACTGTAACAGGTTTGTCGGGAAATATACGTACCCATATTTTTCCGCCACGACGCGCATATCGTGTCATTGCTCTTCGTCCTGCTTCCATCTGTCTAGCCGTGATCCAAGCGGGTTCAAGTGCTTGAAGAGCGTATCCGCCGAAACAAATACGATTGCCTCGACAAGATATTCCTTTCATTCTTCCTCTATGTTGTTTACGAAATTTTGTTCTTTTGGGGTTATAGTTGATGGTTCTTTCTTAATTAAATTCCATCTCTACTGCAGAACCGGACATGAGAGTTTCTTTTCATCCGGCTCCTCGCGAATGAAATGATTCATTAATATTACTACGGATACACATATATTTAAATTCATTAATATTACTACGGATACACATATATTTAATATTAATAAATGATACACAATACACTTAGTAATGTAATGGAATTTATTATGTTATTTTGTTTTGTTATATTATTTGATTTTGTTATTCTAGGATAGTTTAGTATTGTTATGTTATATAGTTAAGAGTAAGCTTTATATACCAGATCAACATTATTTATTTTGTATCGAATCGCGCTAAAACAAAATGTAGATTGTATGTAATTCAATAACTAAAAACTAAGGGTTTCGCGGGCGAATATTGACTCTTTCGTGCTACATTCGTAGGGTCAAGACCTTGTTACTTTTAGAATAAATCAATTTGTTCTTGGTTCGTTCCGCCATCCCACCCAATGAATCATTAGGATTCGTTTGTTTTCATGAAATCCTATGCAATCATGGGTTCTGTCGTTCCCATAGCCTCTTCGTTAATGGTTAGGCCCGAACTCCGCAATGGAACCCCAACAAAATTTGTTCCTGAGTTAATTTTCTTAGTTTATATTAACCCGAGGCTCGTTATCTTTAAATTATTGATATTATATCAGTATTGATGCTTTATCACATTGCCTTTTGTGAGATAATTCATAAACCATACATATTGGAATCATATATCATGGATACTTTGTGTTCTTTCTTTACTATCATCCTTCCATTTATCCACATCCCTTTATTTTTGTTTCGCAACCTATAATAAGATTTAAAATTTTTATGAAAAAATTTCAGTTGCTACAACTATATGATCGATCTAGTCATATAGTGACTGTTTCTTGGAATCTCGACAATATGAAACGAAGCCATAAGTTGGTTATTTAGTTTATATAGTTAGTAAGCTCATAGTGAGGGTCGGTCAAATTTTTTGAATTCCAACTATACTATAAACTAACAAAAAAACTAACGAGTCACACACTAAGCATAGCAATTCTCTTAAATGATCAATCTAATTTTTATTCAACCTTATAGAATTTGAATTGCTCAGTTTTGTTTGATTTAATGTTAATGGAATAAAAAATCAAATTTGTCATTTTTTTTCTTTTTTTTGTTCTATCACTGGACAGAACGGCAAGACAAATAAAGGTCCATTATTTCTCGTCTACAAATATCCAAATTTTTATGCCTAATACTCCATAGATAGTTCGAGTTGTATAGGAACAATGATCAATTTTAGCACGAATTGTTTGTAGAGGAACCCTACCCTCTCTGATCCATTCGACACGTGCAATTTCTTTTCCGTCGATACGCCCGGCAATTTGTACTTGAATTCCTTTTGTATCCGTTTGTTCAGTTAATTCAATAGCTTTTTTCATTGCTTTTCGAAATGAAACTCTATTTTTTAATTGTAAAGCTATATATTCCGCAAGAATATTAGGTTGTCCATAAGGTTTTTCAACTCTTGTTATAGCAATGTTGAGTCTACGGTTCACAGAATGAAACTCCTTTTGTACATTCATCTGTAATTCTTCGATTCCTCGTGTTCGGCCCTCTATTAATAAATTAGGGAATCCAATATGGATTATGACTTGGATCAAATCGATTCTTTTTTTTATTTGTATACGTGCTATTCCTTCGAAACCTGAGGACGTTCTCCTATTTTTTTGTACATAATCCTTGATACAATTCCGTATTTTTTCATCTTCCTGTATACCCGCGGAATAATTTTGTGGTTGTGCGAACCAAAAGGAATGATGACTTTGGGTTGTACCAAGTCTGAAACCAAGTGGATTTATTTTTTGTCCCATATTTTTCTATTAGATTATCTTTCCATATATATATTTTTCGAAAGATGAATCGAAAGTTAAGATTCATCTTTAAATAATTTAGTTTTATCCCTCAATATAATTGTTATATGACAAGTAGGTCTTTTTATCGGATAACTACGTCCTCGAGCCCGGGGTCTTAATTTTTTCACAATAGTACCTGTGTTAACTTCAGCTTTACTAATAAATAAATAAGCTTTGTTTAAGCCCATGTTATTACTAGCATTTGCTGCCGCGGAAAAAACTAATTTCAAAATGGGATAAGATGCTCGATAAGGCATAAGTTCTAGTATCATAAGTGCTTCTTCATAGGAGCGTCCACGAATCTGATCAATTACTCTTCGTGCTTTGAAAACCGACATACATATATGTTTATGTTGAGCTAAAGCTTTAATTTCTGTACTCCAACGCGAGTTCTTTCTATTTATCATAAGGTTATCCCCACTAAAATGAATAAAAACTGCCTAATTTTACTTATAAAATTAAAATATTATATTTTTATTTTTAATTAAAATCTTATCTTTTTAATTATTTTTTATAAATTTTAATTAAATAAAAAAAATGAAAAAATTAACGACGAGATTTATTATCGGTTTTTTCATGTCTTGCGAAAGTTAGAGTAGGCACGAATTCTCCCAATTTATGACCCACCATACGATCTGTTATATAAATAGGTAAATGCCCCTTTCCATTATGAATAGCAATTGTATGGCCAATCATTGTGGGTATAATGGTAGATGCCCTAGACCAAGTTACTATTATTTCTTTCTCCTCCCTTATGTTTAGTTTTTCAATTTTTGCCCATAAATGATTAGCTACAAAAGGATTTTTTTTTATTGAACGTGTCACAGGGGATTACTCCTTTATTACATTACATTTTTGAAATGGGCATTCTATGCCCAATATATCGATCTAAGTATGAAGGTAAGAATAAATACAATAATGATGAATGGAAAAAGAAAAAAGCTAAAATCCTTTAGCTAGATAAGGGGCGGATGTAGCCAAGTGGATCAAGGCAGTGGATTGTGAATCCACCACGCGCGGGTTCAATTCCCGTCGTTCGCCCATCACATTATTTCAAATTCTAAAAATTCAGTTTTCTATATTCTTATTTATTTACGGCGACGAAGAATAAAACTATCACTATATTTTTTCCTTTTCCTACTTCTTCTTCCAAGCGCAGGATAACCCCAAGGAGTTGTGGGTTTTTTTCTACCAATCGGAGCTCTCCCTTCACCGCCCCCATGGGGATGGTCTACAGGGTTCATAACTACTCCTCTTACTACAGGACGCTTACCTAGCCAACGCTTAGATCCGGCTCTACCCAAACTTTTTTGGTTCACCCCAACATTACCCACTTGTCCGACTGTTGCTAAGCAATTTTTGGATATCAAACGGACCTCCCCAGATGGTAATCTTAATGTGGCCGATTTACCCTCTTTTGCAATCAGTTTCGCTACAGCACCTGCCGCTCTAGCTAATTGTCCACCCTTTCCAAGTGTGATTTCTATGTTATGTATGGCCGTGCCTAAGGGCATATCGGTTGAAGTAGATTCTTCTTTTTTATCAATAAAAACCCCTTCCCAAACTGTACAAGCTTCTTCCAAAGCATACGGCTTTCTAGATGTATATGATGATATCTAGACAGATGGATCTTATATGAATCGTATGATGAAGTATCACATGAGTGGATATATAGGAATCCAAATCTGCCGAATCACTCATGTTATGATCTTCTACATCCTAGGTCTCCCCGTTCCGTCATCTGGCTTATGTTCTTCATGTAGCATTCAGACCGAATGACTCTATGAAATTACGTCAATACTTCCATTCCACATATTACGGGTAACGTAGGAGACATCTCTATTTTTCCCCGGGGGATCTTTATAATTACCACTGCTTAGCTTTTAATTCGCCTCTGACCATCAAATTAAATGTGAATAACCCGGCCTCCTCTCTTTGAAACAAGGGGCGCTCTCCGGTTCTGTGCGTGCTTCAAACAATTTTTTTTTGTCTTCTCCATATTACCATATCTCTAGAGTCAATAATTTTCTATGAGGAACTACTGAACTCAATCACTTGCTGCCGTTACTCAACAGTTTTCTGCTGAGGTTTCTCCCGTAGAGGTACTCAAATTGGATCAGTGATCGATTTCTAGGTTTCGTCGTAAACCTAATTGGTTACTTCCAATTACGTAAATCAATAGTTCAAACCGCACTCAAAGGTAGGGCATTTCCCATTGATATAGGAACTTCTGTACCAGAAACAATGGTATCTCCAATTATAGCCCCTCTGGGATGTAAAATATATCTCTTCTCACCATCCCCATAGTGTATGAGACAAATGTGTGCATTTCGATTAGGGTCGTATTCTATGGTTACGATTCTACCAGATATGTCTTTATCATTCCGTCGAAAATCTATTTTACGGTATAGACGCTTATGACCTCCCCCTCTATGCCCTGCGGTAATGATTCCTCTGGCATTACGACCTTTACTACAACGACGCTGTCCATGGATCAAATTATTTCGTGGATTGGATTTTACTTGACTGTCTATGGCTCCATTGCGTGTGCTCGGGGTAGAAGTTTTGTATAAATGTATCGCCGTGTTATTAAGTATTTTGCTTTAAGTTCTTTTCTCTATAAGAGGTGGAATAGAATAACCTGGTTGAAGCGTAATGATCATACGTTTGTAATGCATTGTATGTCCCATAATAGGTCCCATTCTTCTACCCTTTCCCGGGACTCGATGACTATTTATAGCTATTACCTTGACGCCAAAGAAGAGTTCGACCCAATGCTTTATTTCTGTCCTAGTTGATCCTGATTCGACATTAGAAGTATATTGATTGTTCCCCAATAACCGAATACTTTTTTCTGTAAATACTGCATATTTGATTCCATCCATAAATCCATTTTATTCCCTATGAGTTCCAGTATCAATAAGAATTCTAGTTCTTACTGTTCATATGTTATGGTATGAATATACCATACCAATTCGGTATGTATGGATGATGAGATTCCATTGATACAGAGCCAATTCTAATAGACTTATTGAACGTTCCCATTGGCGTGCATCCAGCAGGAATTGAACCTACGAATTTGCCAATTATGAGTTGGGCGCTTTAACCATTCAGCCATGGATGCTTAACAGGGATCATCGTACATCGTAAATAACCAAATTCCAATTGAAATGAAATCTTTAGGAGGAATCAATGAGAGGACATCAATTCAAATCCTGGATCTTCGAATTGAGAGAGATATTGAGAGAGATCAAGAATTCTCACTATTTCTTAGATTCATGGACCAAATTCGATTCAGTGGGATCTTTCACTCACATTCTTTTCCACCAAGAACGTTTTATGAAACTCTTTGACCCCCGAATTTGGAGTATCCTACTTTCACGTGATTCACAGGGTTCAAGAAGCAATCGATATTTCACGATCAAAGGTATAATACTGCTTGTAGTAGCGGTCCTTATATCTCGTATTAACAATCGAAAGATTGTCGAAAGAAAAAATCTCTATTTGATGGGGCTTCTTCCTATACCTATGAATTCCATTGGACCCAGAAATGAGACATTGGAAGAATCTTTTTGGTCTTGCAATATCAATAGGTTGATTGTTTCGCCCCTGTATCTTCCAAAAGGGAAAAATATTTCTGAGAGTTGT